TGTTTGTTACTTGTTAGTAGAGTTCCAACGAAAAACGCCCCATTGAAGGGAATGCCAGAATTTTCTATTTCTAGGATCAATCAAATAGGGTTTTGTCGTTATAAAACACGGGATTCTATGGAAGCAATGAGAAATAGATACGAATAGAACAAGAAAGGGGAAATAAAAAAAACATAGTATAGAAAAGTTATACAAAGTTATATACGAATCACTACCCCCCCTTTTTTTATTTCCTTAATGGAATTTCATTTGATTAGGGAGAAGTTCCTTAAAAATCTCCGCCTTCTTTAAAATATCCTGAACAGTTCCTGTAGGCTGAGCACCTTTTTCAAGGAAATATAGAATAGCAGGAACATTTAAATAAGTTTGATTCCTTATCGGATCATAAAAACCCACTTTCCGAAGATCTCTTCCCTCTCTTCGGGATCGAACATCAATTGCAACGATTCGATAGACGGCTCATTGGGATAGATGTAGATGAACAATACCCCCCCCCTAGAACCGTATAGGAAGTTTTCTCCTCGTACGGCTCGAGAAAAAATGATTCGAAGTTTTTTCTATGTATAGAATTCTAACGAATGGCAAAAGGATCCATAAAATCAATTAGACTGCGATTTAACTCATTTTTTTATTCTTCCCTCTTGAAAAAAAAAATCATTTGTACTCATAACTCAAGTTGGAAAATTCTCAAAAATAGCTCAAAGGAAAATCTTTAGGCAATTTCATTTTTTGAGTGGTCTTTAACCCCCCTTTTTGTTTGTCTCGTTTAAAATCTATTTTGATTCTTTATTCTGATCCAGTTATTAAGACAATGGAAACGGCGTTTCCTTGTTCTGGGATCCTTTATCTTTGTTTTAAATCATTGGGTTTAGACATTACTTCGGTGCTTCTTAATCCTTTCAAAATGGCAGCAACATACCCTTTTTGTGATTTCTTTCTGTCAAAGAATCATATGAACGATTGATTCCCGCGTGATACACTTTGGATCCAAAGGGTTTTATCAATTCCAACAAATTTGCTTTTGGAATTGAAAACTTGCTCGAATCGGATCCTTTCGATTTCTATATCGAAGATCTACTTACGAAGTTGTTCCAATTTATTGATTGGCATTAACCCTAGATCCTTGCCCCTGAGAAATGAATCAATACTTTCTACTCGAGCTCCATCATGTACTATTTACATTACAACCCCAAAAAAAAGAGGGGTTGTAGTGGAAGAGAACAAACGATGTCGAGCCAAGAGCACCTTCATTCCTATATAAACCTATAAAAAATGGTGGATGTAAGACTAAGAATCCACACCGGATCGTGTCCTTCAAGTCGCACGTTGCTTTCTACCACATCGTTTCAAACGAAGTTTTACCATAACATTCCTCTAATTTGGAACCAGTATGGAATTGATTCAATTATGGAATCATGAATAGTCATTGGTTCAGTCGGTACATAGACATAGTAATCTATACTTTTTTTCTATACATAGATGGTGAAGATTTTTCTGAAAAAATATTAGCAAGACCCCATCTTTCTTTAAAGATTACATTTGATCATCATAAGAAAGCTAAATCTCTGTTTCTTTTCGAATCGAATCATCAATGATTTAAAGCAAATAAATAGATCTAACAATAAATCCAATTTCGTTTTTTTCATGAGATGGCTAAAAAAGACTGATATAAGGGAAGAGTTAGGTCCTTATTCTTTCGATTCTTATTTTTTCAATCAGATGAACGAATAGGGGGTTTTCGTATCTATCAGATAGACTGAGCAACTGTCACTGTTATGGATATTCTATGTTAAATTGAAATATTTCACTTTAACGAAATATTTCAATTTAACATAGATTTTAACATAGAGGGGATTACAATTCTTTTTCACAAAAACCGAAAGACTGTTGTTACTGAAATAGAATGAAATCGAACGATAACAATACATACATATAAGCTAAGCCTTTCCTCATTGTAATTTTATATGTATTTTATTTAACCTGGGGTTAAGTAATCTTTCTGCAATCTTGCCAGAAAGTAAAATGAATAAAATGTATGAATCACCTCCCCGTCTCAATCATTACATGGATTTACAATTATTCATTAGAGCCAAACACGAAATACTTAAAAAGTTCAAAGAAAATACATCGGTTACATATGTAACTTGATTCTTTGTTAATGCAATTTGGACAGACACAGATATTCAAATTAATACCTTCCATTGCTGATTAACGCCTATCTATTCCCCAAATTCTATGGGAATGATGAGTCATAAATAAAAAAAAGGATCCTTTTTTACGGAATGCGGACTATCTTGTCTAGGGACAAAGACAAACAAGTCCAGATTAAGTCCTTGTCCTTGCTCCTATTTTTTTTTTACCCTAACCCAGTCTTAAGAGAATTAATCCCATTGAGTCAATTTCATTAGTACCAAGAACCCCCTCTTACTCTTGTTTAGAATTCAGAGATCCGCAGAACATTAGAACATTAATAATTGGGATACTTTAAATGATAGGGAATAAAAGATAGGTACGAATAAAAGATAGGAAAGATAGGCTCTTTCGCATTTCGATTCAAAAAGGATCTTTGAAAATTCAAATAGATATGGGACGTCAGGTTTTTCTAAGTAACTAATTTCCTTCAATATGAAGGAAATGAGCATAGGACAAAAGCCCGCCCTACTTTTTTGAATTCAAACTCTTGTGGTCTATGTTCCCATCTTACTTGGATCACAAATATATTCAGTTGCATCAGCATGTCATTTGAACTCGATTAAGTTCAGTTTTTGATGATATGATTCAGAGAAGAATCATTAAAAATCAGAAAAGAAACAATAATAGCATTCTATCCAATATTAGGCCTTTAAACCGAATGTTGTTTCAAAAAGCAATGCAATCTTTATTCTGATAAAATTATGATAGAACGGATATGCTCTGGGACGGAAGGATTCGAACCTCCGAATAGCGGGACCAAAACCCGTTGCCTTACCACTTGGCTACGCCCCATTTCGATTTCTATTCAACACTCATAAAGAATAATATTGGTATTGGGTGTTCGTCAATTCCGGTCCAAATATCTATAGAAAATCTTTATAGAACAGATTAGATTCTTGCTAGGATTTTGATACGTGTAGATCTAGAATGCAACTGAATTTATTGATCATTACATATAATTCAATTAAGATATTGTATGAAAGAAAGTATGATTTCTTCTATTCTCTTTTGAGAATTGGAGGATTTTTGATTGGGTAGGTTCAAAGAAAAAGAAGGTTTTTTTCTACCTTACTTGATTTTTACTTATATCAATAACTCAATCAAAATGCAATTATCTCCAAGAAAAAAATGTCTGTTATGCTTAATATCTTTAGTTTGATCTGTATCTGTCTTAATTCTGCCCTTTATTCGAGTAGTCTTTTATTCGCCAAATTGCCCGAGGCCTATGCTTTTTTGAATCCAATCGTAGATGTTATGCCAGTCATACCTTTGTTCTTTTTTCTCTTAGCCTTTGTTTGGCAAGCTGCTGTAAGTTTTCGATGAAATCTTTAATACTATGCCTAGGAAATTCATGATTTATTCGAGAAAAAAATTCTAACAATACAAATACAATTAATAAGATCAACTAAGTCTTACAGTATGAACCTTCGACTCAAACATGGAAAGTCTGGGATAGCCGCGATAAATCAAAATTAGGCTCGCCCCATTTCCCCATTCTGACCTTTTTTCCAATGAAAGACCCTAACCCTATTAGGGTCCTCCACAATATCTAATTGTGGATATGAAAGAAATTTTTGGTAATGAAAGACTCTTATTACAAATGAATTTTCATTTCGAAAAATGCTTTTCTATTTCTAGAAAGCACTTCATTTCTTGGTGTCAAAATAGAATATGTGGTATAAAAATGGAGGATCTATTCTCTTTTCTCGTTTTTTCCCAAAAATGCTCTTGGAGATTGTGTAATGCTTACTCTCAAACTTTTCGTTTACACAGTAGTGATATTCTTTGTTTCTCTCTTCATCTTTGGATTCCTATCTAATGATCCAGGACGTAATCCTGGGCGTGAAGAATAAAATCAAAAAGGGTTTGCGAAATTTGAAAGATAAATCAATCATCAACGGAAAGAGAGGGATTCGAACCCTCGGTACGAATAACTCGTACAACGGATTAGCAATCCGCCGCTTTAGTCCACTCAGCCATCTCTCCCAATTGAAAAAGATAATTATTATTACTATGTTACATTACACATGAAGTAAGGATTGAAAAAAGTCTTTCTTTCTTTTTCTTTAGATTATGTACAACTTTTATCAGCAATTTAGATAAAGTAAGGGCTCGAAAGGTCCAATAGAAAGAAAAAATAGAAAGAAAAATAAAGAAGGCCTTGTTGCTTTGATTTTGTTCCTTTTATTCCCATGGCCTGGCCTGGTCAATACCTAGCCGGGCCTTTTTTTTGTTCCAACGAATCCTAGATAAAATCTAAAATAATTTCTCTGATTTGAAAAAAAAAATGCTTGCTATTAAAGCAACAACAAAAAGACGAAGGACTTTTTCCTTTCTTATTATATAAAATCAAAGTGTCATTTCTTATTATTCTGTCTTCCTTTTTTATTTACTTGACGACTTTACTGGAATAAAAAAATGAAACTATGGATTCTTACACAATGCATTTTTATGTTATGATTTCAGTGGTTTTGGCGAGCCGCGTCTATCAAACTCCTCCAGCAAAAGAAAAGATAGAACTTGTTATTCAGTTATTTAAATGAGCCCTCTTTTCCGAATCTCATTAAATTTGAATTCCCCACGAAAAACGTCAACACTCTAATTTTCATGATTCTTTTATGATCCTATCTTGATTTCGCCTAATTCCCCTATTCGACAAAAGGTCCATTTTTGTATAATAATCACATTGTAGCGGGTATAGTTTAGTGGTAAAAGTGTGATTCGTTCTATACAACCCTCTTAATAGTTAAGGGGTCTTTCGGTTTGATTCATATTCCGATCAAAAACTTTATTTCTTAAAAGGATGT